GAGTTAAACTCCCGTTTGTCCATATTTCTATAAAAAGGATCTCTTGTTTTTCATTGTCATTCCCATAAGACTGAATACTATGATTCGCATTTCGAACAGGCATGAATAAAGCATCTATAGGATAACAATTTTCGTCTTGAAAGTTATTTGGCGTTTTTATATTATATCCTCGACTCCTCTCGATGTGTAATCCAATACAAAAATCAATTGGTTCTGTTAGGCTAGCTATGTGCTGCGTCTTATCAACGATTTCCACAGAAGGTGGCAAGAGGATGTCTTGAGCAGTTACATATCCCGGACCTTTGACACAAATAAGCGCGTCACAAATTCCATAAAGATTACTTCTCAATACAATTTCTTTCAAATTCATTAAAATTTCATGTACCGATTCTTGAATACCCACTATGGTAGAATATTCATGTGGGATTTTCTCAGATTTTGCGCGTGTAATACACGTTCCTTCTATTTCTCCAAGCAAAACTCTTCGCATCGCAATGCCTATTGTGTCGGCTTGACCTTTCATAAGTGGAGACAAAATAAAGCGTCCATAATAAAGACGCTTACTGTCTGTTCTTGATTCAACACACTTCCACTGTAGTGTCCCAGTAGAAACTTTGACTTTCTCTCGAACCATAGTAATATTATTTGTCAGATCGTTGAGTCATTTTTTTTTTTCTCTTGAAATCTTTTCTATTTCTACACCCGTCTTTTTTTAGGGGGTCTGCAACCATTATGTGGCATAGGGGTTACATCCCGTACGAAATTTAAAAGGATACCGCTTCTACGAATAGCTCGTAATGCTGCATCTCTTCCGAGACCAGGACCCTTTATCATGACTTCTGCTCGTTGCATACCTTGATCCGTTACTGCTCTAATAGCACTTCCTGCTGCGGTTTGAGCAGCAAAGGGCGTACCTCTTCTTGTACCCCTGAATCCACAAGTACCGGCCGAGGACCAAGAAATTACCCGACCCCGTACATCCGTAACAGTCACGATGGTGTTGTTGAAACTTGCTTGAACATGAATAACGCCCTTTGGTATTCGACGTCCACTTTTACGCGAACCAATCCGTCCAGTCCTACGTGAACCACTTCTTGTTGTAGATTTTGCCATATTTGTGCCATATTTGATCATTTCATAAATATAAGTCAGAGATATATGGATATATCCATTTCATGTCAAAACGATCTTGTTTTTTTTTTTTGATTTGTTCGTCGTTTCTTTTCTAGAGTCCCTTTTCAAAAGATTCAAAAGATTATCCTTGTCTTTGTTTATGTCTCGGGTTGGAACAAATTACTATAATCCGTCCCCTCCTGCGGATCAGTCGACATTTTTCACAAATTTTCCGAACGGAAGCCCTTATTTTCATAATTGTTATGCCTTAAATGAATTTTGAATCTACTTATTGGTATTGGAAGAAAATAAGTTTCTTGAAATTTTTGAACCGTAAATTGTATCCCCATGAAAGGGGTGTTGAAAAATCACCTACTCACTCAAATCTTTTTGTGTAGTCTATAAAATATACGCCCTCTATTTGAATCATAATGACTTCCTTCAATTTTAACTATATCCACCGATAGTATATGTATAAAACTAGGTCAGATCCTTCCCGAAACATAACCTCGAATCTTACTTCGTTGGCTAAACCATCTAACATATTTTTTTTTTTCACAACACAAAAGGAAGCTCCAAATACAATTTGGATAGAAGAATAATTACCATATATAACACAAAATCTCTCCGCCGATTCTTTCTAGTCGAGCCGCTCGGTCTGTCATTATACCCCGAGAAGTAGAGAGAATTACAATCCCCATCCCATCTAAAATTCTAGGAATTCGTTCATAGTTAAAATAGATTCGTAGACCGGGTCGACTGATTCGTTTTAAATTTAAAATGGGTCTATGCGGTCCTTTCCGATTCCTTCTATGTCGTAGGGTTAAACCCAAAAACTCTTTTTTGTTTTCCACGAGTTTCCTTACGTTTTCTATAAAACCCTCTTGCAAAAGTATTTTAACAAAGTTTTCGGTGATGTTAGTAGATGCTATTCGAACCGTTCCTTTTCGATTCATGTCAGCATTTCGTATACAAGTTATTATGTCAGCAATAGTGTCCTTGCCCATGATAAACTCCAATTTTTGTTGCGTTCGAATTTTGATATAATCAACATGTTCTTTTTTTTATGAAAATTATTATTAAAGTATATGCATGAGACATACTCTACTAAATTTGTATTTATCTATTGTATTTGAATACTATGGATATATCGTGGTCTCATCTTATAATACTTCAGGCGCTAATGAAACTATTTTAGTAAAATTCAACTGTCTCAATTCTCGGGCGATCGCACCAAAAACTCGAGTTCCCTTTGGATTTCCTTCTTGATCAATGACAACTGCGGCATTGTCATCATAACGTATTATCATACCGTTATCTCGTCTGAGTTCTTTACAAGTACGTACAATTACAGCCCTGATCACTTCGGATCTTTCTAGAGGCGTATTTGGTACTGCTTCCTTGATCACAGCAACAATAACGTCACCAATATGAGCATATCTACGATTGCTGGCTCCTATGATTCGAATACACATTAATTCTCGGGCACCGCTATTGTCCGCTACATTCAAATGGGTTTGAGGTTGAATCATGTCGTTTTTTGAATCTGTTTTTTTTAATGTTTAATTTTAAATAAAGCACTGAAAGGACGAAGTAAAAAAAAGAAATTATACCCAAGATTTTTTCCTTTGGTTCGACATTGCTATCCAGAAATAATGAATTGAGTTCTTATAGGCATTTTGGACGCCGCTATTGAAATAGCCCTTCGAGCGATATTTTCAGCGACTTCACTCATTTCATAAAGGATTCTACCCGGTTTAACGACGGCTACCCAATATTCGGGGGATCCTTTCCCGGACCCCATACGGGTTTCCGTGGGTCTTACTGTAACTGGTTTGTCTGGAAATATACGTACCCATATTTTTCCACCACGCCGTACATTTCGTGTCATCGCTCGGCGCCCTGCTTCGATTTGTCTAGATGTGATCCAAGCGGGTTCAAGTGCTTGAAGAGCATATCTGCCGAAACTAATATGATTACCTCGATAAGATATTCCTTTCATTCTTCCTCTATGTTGTTTACGAAATCTTGTTCTTTTGGGGTTATAATTGATGGTTCTTTCTCAATTCCATCTCTACTACAGAACTGGACATGAGAGTTTCTTCTCATCCAGCTCCTCGCGAATGAAAGGACTAAAAACGATTTTATCAAGGTATACAGGGATTTAATGAATAATATACTGAAGCGTATTATTCTTTGAAATTTCTAAATTTCATCTAATTAATCTATTTTTTTACCATTAGAAAATAGAAAAATCTTTATTTTGTTTTGCCTTTTACTATATCGGATCTATCAAAATTAATCAATCCAATAAAACAAACTTTCGCGGGCGAATATTTACTCTTTCAATATCTATTTCAGTTGTAGGGTTAGTTCATGGCCTCTCCGAATAAAAGAATAGTTTAGTTCCCGGGTTCGTTCCGCCATCCCACCCAATAAATCATTAAGATTCATTTCCAATAGAATTTTCTTTATTCACGGGTTCCGTCGTTCCCATTGCTTCTCCATGAATGGTTAGGTCTGAATTCTCCAACGGAGTCCGTAATTAAATTTTTTCTTAAGTCAATTTTCTCAGTTTTTATTGGCTCGAGGCTCTTTATTTTTTGTTCTAGGAGCTGATTCATCTAATTATGGATGAATCATTATTGATGCTGTATTATACTGTTGTTTATGAGATGACTCACAGACCTTACATATTGGAATCTTATATCGTTGATATTTTATTTCTCTCTTTCTCTCATCCTTCCATTTATCCGCATGCTTTTCTTTTTTCCTTCACAACGCATAACTTCACAACCCACAATCAAATTGGGTTTTTGGAAAAAAAAAATTTCAGTTGCTACAACGATATGATCGATATATTATATCTTGACTGGTTCTTTGGATTCAGATAATGCGAAGCAATGAGTTGGTTATTAGTGCTATGGTTATTAGTTCATACTACAGGACGGTCCATTGTTTTGAATCCGAGCCCTAAAAAAACCAACGAGTCGCACACTAAGCATAGCAATTATATAAAAAAATAAATCGAATTTTTATTCAACCCTATAGAATTGCGGAATTTCTCATTTTTTTTTTGATTGAACATACAAAGAGTTCGTTTTTGGTTTAGTTCATTTCCATTAAAGGGTAGACTCTAAAGACACGTAAAGTCTTATTTTTCTTCGTCTACAAATATCCAAATTTTGATTCCTAATATCCCGTATATAGTTCGAACTGTATAGGAACAATAATCAATTTTAGCTCCAATGGTTTGTAGAGGAACTCTACCTTCTCTGATCCATTCGGCGCGCGCAATTTCTTTTCCGTCAAGACGCCCTGCAATTTGTACTTGAATTCCTTTTGTATCTGCCTGTTCAGTTAATTCAATAGCTTTTTTCATTGCTTTGCGAAAAGAAACTCTATTTTTTAATTGGCCGGCTATAAATTCGGCAAGAATATTGGGGTGTCCATAAGGATTTGCAATTCTTGTAATAGCAATGTTTATCTTTCGGTTCACACAATTAAGTTCTTTTTGTACATTCATTTGTAATTCTTCAACTCTTCGCGGTCTATTTTCTAGTAAAAATTTTGGAAATCCTATATATATTATGACTTGAATTAGATCAATTCTTTTTTGAATCTCTATCCGGGCAATTCCCTCAAGACCGGAGGATATTATCATATTTTTTTGTACATAATTCTTAAGAATGTTTCGTATTTTTTGATCTTCTTGTAGACCTTCGCAATAATTTTTTGGTTTTGCAAACCAAAGCGAACGATGACTTTGTGTTGTACCAAGTCGGAAACCTAGTGGATTTATTTTTTGTCCCATAACCCCCCACTCCTATATGTATATGTATCATGACATGTCATAGGTTTTTTTTTTTAGTTTTTTAGTTATTAAT